TACTATCTTTGGGATCTGATGCTACACCGCTGCTCAATACTTTAGGGGGTCGACTCCATTACATAAGTGGATTCCTAGCTTTTGTCTCATATTATGACATTAAGTAAGCAGTTCTTATTGTATCGGCAAAAATTTCGCTAATTGATCTTTACGGTGCTTCCTCTATCAATTAGATCCTTTATCCATAGAATAAAGTATCTAGGCATATTTCTTTTTTCATATTTCGATTTCTATGAAGTTTATTTCTTTGCTACAGCTGATAAAAATCGTTGTTTTGGACGATGCCATATGTAGAAAGCCTATTTTTTTTTTATTTTTTTTACTAGTAGATTACTAGTAGATTTTGCTCTTTCTTTCCTTTTTCTTTCTATAGTGTAGATAGTCGCACGTAATGACAGATTACGGCCATATTATTAAAAGCTTGTGGTAAGAAAGGGTTTCGTTCTAATGCCCGAAAATAATATTCCAAAGCTTTTGTGTGTTCTCCATTACTTGTGTGAATAAGGCCTATATTATAGAGTATATAACTTCTATCATAGGGATCGATTTCTAGTCGCATAGCTTCATAATAATTCTGTAAAGCTTCCGCATAATTTCCTTCGGATTGAGCAGACATCCGTTACGGTCGTTATTCGATTCAAAGAATCTCCGTTCCAGAACCGTACGTGAGGTTTTCATCTCATACGGCTCCTCCCTTATGTGCATAATAAGCCTAATACATAGAATCAAAAAGGAGTGAAATATTCTCATTATGAACTGAGCGGGGCTAGTGTTTTTACAAGAAATCTCTAGCCAACCTTCCTGCAAAAGATCGTTTCTTAACATCCAAGATGTTGGTACTAGATAAAAATATAAAAATGTTACGTTAACTCCAACAATTTCTTTGTCCTCAACATCCCTTAATTTCTAGGAATTAGTCACTTCAACAGTCTTCGATGGTTATATGGGTATCCAAAGCACGAATGAGATGGATATTTGTTGTCCCAACCATTCTTCTTAGTCCCGATCCCAATAAGGAAAAGGGGAAATTTAGAGCAAAGTTTTCGTGTTGTTGATTCCTAAGCGTAGTGCTTCTTCCTCTATGCCGCCTAGTGGTACTAGTGGAGCAGTATTAACCTGCAATACATAACCCATAGCCATAGGTGTAACCTTTTCGCTCAATGCTAGAATCGACAATTGAAACATCTGAGGCTGCATTAATCGGGGATACACGACAGAAGGAATGTTTTTTTAGAAACTTCACCTTCAATAAACGTAGAGTTTTTTTCAAATCTTTCTATCCCGGCTAATGTGTCTTTCTCCTAAAACTCGACGCGGTAAATAAAAGAAATCAAATCACACCATCTCTGTAATAAGTAAATGCCTCTTTTTCTCCTGAAGTTGTCGGAATTATTCGTAATAAGATATTGGCTACAATTGTAAAGGTCTTATCAATCAAATTTCCAGTTATCCGGGATCTAGGCATAGGTAGCAATCCATTTTAAAATTTCTTTTAATTACCTCTCGTTAGAAAACGATCCTACAAAAAAAGTAATTATACAGTACGAAATAACATAAAAACAGACTTAACTCATAAAAAAAGATAGACCGCGTGTTCGAGTCGTTCCAATCCCGTTATTTTAGCCGGTATAGATATCAGAAAAAGACGGGAACGTCATCTTCGCAAACAGCAAACATAAATAGATATATATCTTTATTGTTTATTGTTTTTAAGAAAAAGTTTTTCACAAAAAAAAAATTTCTTTATCCCCCTAGCCCCGAAGGAAAAGTCTTTCTTTGATTAAATGATTTAAAGTTTTCTATTTTTTATAGTTTATAGTTAGAATTAATTGTACGTACCGTACCTATCCAACATCTAATCTAATATATATGATACTAAATTCTATATGATAATAAATACAGTTGGAATAATTACATCAATAGTTGCAGTGACAGTTATCTTCATTCTCAAATCGGGATTGACTCGCGATTCACTCGCTTTCGGGGCCATAATCATTATCCTAATCATTATGTAGGAGAGATGGCCGAGTGGTTGAAGGCGTAGCATTGGAACTGCTATGTAGGCTTTTGTTTACCGAGGGTTCGAATCCCTCTCTTTCCGCACCTTCACCTAATTTATCAATGTTACTGAAATGCTATTGACCGCAATATATCAAATCACCTAACAATGGATACCCTTATTCCAAGAGTTCTATCTTTCTTTGATATGGATTCTCTATTCCTAATTTCTGTGGAACAGAAAATACGAGTGGACAAGGAATGAAAATGCCCCTATCATTCTAGGATATATCAATGGGATAAAAATCCCCCAAGAAAACCCATACCTTTTGTCTCTTTACTTAGGTGACAGGGGACAAAATTGTTCGAACCCTTGTTATTTTAGTTAGGTTTAAGTCTGACGAGAATAATATTCTACAACTAACAATTCATTTATTTTCAAGCCAATCCATTTACTATCTATTATGTGATTGACCAATCCTTTATATTGGAATGGGTGAAGAGTCAAATGTTTTGGCAATTCCTCCTGGGGGAATGAATCAAGAGAATTTTGAATCATAACTCTAGATTTTTGTTCATCCTTCGCTGTAATAATATCGCGGGGTTTGCAGCGATAACTTGGTATATCTACTATACGATCATTAACTAAAATATGTCTATGGTTAACTAATTGGCGGGCTCGAGGAATAGTTGACGCCATACCTAATCGAAAAAGGATGTTATCCAAACGCATTTCAAGTAATTGTAGTAAAACCTGACCTGTTGACCCTTTGGCTTTTGCGGCGATACGAACGTATTTAAGCAATTGTCGTTCTGTAAGACCATAATGAAAACGCAATTTTTGTTTTTCTTCTAAACGAATACGATATTGAGATTTTTTACCGGCGCGCGATTGATTTCTAAGATCGCTCCCGGCTCTAGGCCTTTTACTAGTTAGTCCCGGTAAAGCCCCCAGACGGCGTATTTTTTTGAAACGAGGCCCTCGGTAACGTGACATAAAGACTCCTTATTTTCTTTATTTTATTGAAATTTCATAAACCTAAATTAAAACTGAACTAAAGGATAAATATGATAAATGAGGCAAAATCTACTGAAGTATTATACTACAAAAAATACTGATATACTACAAATGAGATGGATTCTATCAATATCCGGACCTTATTGTATATATACAAAGTATACACAAAGAATGTATATAGAATAAAAAAAAAAAATAGAAAAAAAAAAGCCAGCTATCGGAATCGAACCGATGACCATCGCATTACAAATGCGATGCTCTAACCTCTGAGCTAAGCGGGCTCACATAACAGAAATTGTACATGCACAGGAATTTAGTAAACTACTGGAACCTTAGCTATTCACTTTTCATTCGTAGTAATTAATAATTAAATTAAATGAATATAGAAAAATGAACTGAATATATAAAAAAAAAGAAAAGAATTGACCGTTCGAGTATTCAAAATTGCACAATAAAAATGATTCGAAGAAAAACATATAGAATAAATGTGGTATATATGCATCTATATTGAATTATTGAATTGCGGATACAGAAATGATAGAATGATTTCTGATTAGACCAAATTAGGGGTCCAAAATAGATATGAAAGAGGCTAGACAAGAAATCAAATAAAATATTAAAATAAGAGGAAACACTATTCTAGGAATATAGGAATATAGGAATCGGTATCTAATGACTTTAACAGTTCCAGTAGAATAGAAATGAAAGAAAAAAGGGAATGACATAATAACATAATAATAAGATTTGAATCTCAAAACACAAAACAAAGAGGGGATATGGCGAAATTGGTAGACGCTACGGACTTAATTGAATTGAGCCTTAGTATGGAAACTTACTAAGTGATAACTTTCAAATTCAGAGAAACCCCGGAAAAAAAAGGGGCAATCCTGAGCCAAATCCTATTTTTCGAAAACAAACAAAGGTTCATAAAGACAGAATAAGAATACAAAAGGATAGGTGCAGAGACTCAATGGAAGTTGTTCTAACAAATAGAGTTGACTGCGTTGCATTAGTCAAGTACAAGTAAGGGAATCCTTCTGCTAAAGTTAAAATTCCAGAAAAAAAGAAAGGTAAAGTAAAGTATAACCCTATATACATAATACATAGGCATACGTACTGAAATACTATCTCAAATGATTAATGACAACCGACCCAAATCTGTATTTTTTTCTATGTTATATGAAAAATGAAATAATTAATAATTCAAATATCAAATAATAATAAAAAAAAAACATTGCTTTGATTTGAATCGATTCCAAGTTGACGAAAGGATCGAATATTCATTGATCAGATCATTCACCCCAGAATCTGCTGATTAATTGGACGAGAGTAAAGATAGAGTCCCATTCTACATGTCAATATCGACAACAAAGAAATTTATAGTAAAAGGAAAATCCGTCGACTTTAGAAATCGTGAGGGTTCAAGTCCCTCTATCCCCAAAAAGGGGCCCACCCGACTCCCTAATTGTTTATCTTATTCTCTCTTTTCGTTAACGATTCAAAATTCGTTATCTTTCTCATTTATTTTTCTCATTTATTCGAGTTTTTCACAAATGTATCCGGGCTGCATTTTTTCTTTTCATTTCTTTTCACAAGTTTTGTGATAGATAGGATAGACATCCAAACGAACTTCTTTGAGTAAAACAAGGAATCCCTTTTAAAATAAAATTGGAATGATTAACAATGATAAGACTTTAGAATAGCTTTAGAATATCTTTTTTTTTTTATTGACTTTTATTGACATAGACTCAAGTCATTTACTAAAATTAGAAAGAAGGCGCGTCGGAAATGGTCGGGATAGCTCAGCAGGTAGAGCAGAGGACTGAAAATCCTCGTGTCACCAGTTCAAATCTGGTTCCTGACACATGATAAATTTGTTTAGAAGTATCTATTCTACAACTTAATTAAATTAATTGATATAGATGGTATAGATCGACATACAGATTAATAATATAGTTAATAATATAGACCATGATACATACTT